AAAATGCTAGAAAAAAGAATTTCTTTGTACATAATAGAAAAACTATATGATGAGTATTTTTATAATTCTTGGATTTATACCAATGAAAAAAAAAAGTGTAATTTGAAAAATGAATTGAGAAGCCGAATTAAAATTATAGAAAAAAATTAAAATCTATTTGTCTATTAAAATAAAATTGTTTTATAAGATTTTTCTTTTACTCTTTTTTTTCTATTTGTATATTCTAATATTATTGAGGGAAATTTATGGAATTAAGTTATAGATATTGATTTTGAACAATATATGTCTTTCACATACAACAATAAAAATGAGTCACCTACTTTTTGAATGGCAGTTCCTAAAAAGCGTACTTCTATATCAAAAAAGCACATTCGTAGAAATCTTTGGAGAAAAAAGGGCTCTTTAGCGGCAGTAAAAGCTTTTTCTTTAGCTAAATCTGTTTACACCGGAAAGTCAAAAAGTTTTTTTGTACGACAAAAAAAGTATTGAAAAAATATTAATTGACATGTCTCAAAGAACTTCCAATTTTTTTATTTTTGATTTGGAAAGCAAATGATTTGAATTTACTAATGTATTGTGTATTGTATTTCACTTCTCCACATTAGTTATAGCTAGGTAATTTGAAAAAAATCATGAATTTAATACCTCCAAAGATATTAATAAAGATATTAATTCAGTATTATTTATGTGGAATATTTTTATATGCATTTCCATTCATATGGAAATGCATATTTCTTAATTGTTTACTAAATTCTATTGAATATTGACAATTCAACATGAATTTACTATGATTCTTTAAGGCAAGCCGCCATGGTGAAATTGGTAGACACGCTGCTCTTAGGAAGCAGTGCTAGAGCATCTCGGTTCGAGTCCGAGTGGCGGCATTATTAATATAATAATTCCTTATAGACACAATAAATATAATAGAATATTAAAATATAATTTTATTAGATTTAATCCTCAATTTCAATTATTTTATAGGGACCCTTTTTTATGATATTTGTGACCTTAGAACATATATTAACTCATATTTACTTTTTTTTTTCAATCATATCAATTGTGATTATGATTCATTTGATGGATTTATTAGTCTACGAAATCGGAGGATATGAATAATAAAATAATAAGAAATTTAAATGAAATTAACGGATTTTTGGTTCCCGAATATCTAACTTATTTATTAATTTATTATAACGCACTTTGTTTTTATTTAATAAATAAGTCAATAATCGTTGACGTTTTCCCAGAATTCTTCGTAGACCCTTTTGCGATAAAAAATCTTTTTTGTGCAATTTTAAATGTGAAGTAAGTCTCCGTATCTTACTGGTGAAATGGAATACTTGAAATTCAACAGACCCACTATTTTTTTTTTTTTCTTCTTGTGTAATAACTGAGATGAATTTATTTGAGATGAATTTATTTTGGACCATAAATGAAAATTTATATCTTTTCTTTATTTTCTGTGAATTTTACCGATCAGGAAAAAAATAATATTTCTTATGCCAGTTATTTTCATCTAGTATACATCAAAATTGGATTTCATTCATATATTACTTTATTTTATGTTTTGTATATTTGATCCAAACCAAATATACAAAACATTTATGTATTTACAAAAGTGAAGAAATTATTTTCTAAATTTTTTAATTTTTCATTGGAATTGAATTCATTTTGTATTGTGTTAATACATATGTATTCTTGACATACTGAAACGACTGCTGTTATTAGTGTCAAACCAATAGCGATTCATACAAGCTACATCTTCCAATCGATAATTGGGCCAAAGAAACAATTTGAATTTCATGAAATTTTTTTTATCTTTATTAATATGTTTGTCCTCATTCAAAAATTGCCCACAGTTTCTTATTTTATTTTCATTGCAAAATATTGGATTTTTATCCACAACATTCCAATATTTGGAATTGAAACAAATTAGAATTCGAAATTCTCTCCGACGTCTGGAAGATAGAATATTTTCAGGAATAATAAAATCATAATGATTTTTGTATCCACTCCAAAATATGTTGCTGTGTTTTGCAAACCCCCCTTTCTCACTATATATATTTTTTTTGTATTTTTTATTACTTTGGTGCTTTTTATTATCGACTAAAGAAATATCCATAGTTTGATATATAATAGATTTTCCGCCCCTTCTTTTAGATAGACAAATTGGTTCAATAAGAAATATTCCCTTTCTTATCACTTCTGCAAAGACTGGGTCCTTGTGAATCAGCATTTCATCTATATTTATTTCACCTCTTTGAATAGAGGATATAGTAATTTCCTTTGTATTTATAAGTCTAAGTAGGAGACAATATATCTTTATATTTTTTAGTATTTTTTGATCAAATAAATTAGTCCATCTTAATTGAAAAAGGAAATATTTTTTCAAAAAGGAATCTAAGTCCATTTCATTTTCATTCTTAGATTGGTTTTTTCTACCTTTTTGAATTTCTAATCTTGCGTAATCTTCTTCAAGAACTTTTTTTTTTTTTCGTTTTAGTAGATTCAATACAATATTTTCGTGGTCCTTATGAATATTTTTCTTTCTATAAAAATTTAAAAAGAGTGATTTGATTGGGATGATCCAAGGTTTAATCTTATATATATCAAAAAGTAGCACAAATTCTGGGAAGAGCCAAGGTTCTAGATTGGATATAGTATCCTGATTTAATGCGGTACCGTAGAACCTTTCTTGATTCATTCCCATGCAATCAAACAAGATACTTGTTTGATTACATGATTTTATATCTTGATCAATTATAGAAGAAAAAAGATTTTTTTTTTTCATTTTTTGCAAATTTTTAATTTTAGTCTCAGTTTTAGTATTTTCATGAACCTTTATACCGATGTGTGCATTGGTCCAGATCTCAATATTGTTTATAAAAAAAAGATGAAGAATTTTACAATCAAAATATTTTCTATCCAAATTTGTATTCCTATCAATAAGATATCCTTTTTCTAAATAATCATTATTAGGTATACTTATCAATACATAAAATGATTCAGGTTTCGATGTATTTAAAGTATTTAAATGATATGGAATATCTGGGTCCCCATTTATTTCTAATGTTGATCCAGAAATGTATGAATTTGGAAAACTTATGTATTTATATGATAAAAGATCATATCTGTAATGTTTTTTCCATTTGTATTTTTGATATAAATCAAATTTGATTGATTCCTTGTTTTGAATCGTACGACGTTGATTAATTCTATTTCGCCATTCTTTAGGTACTAATCGAGACTTTTTTTTTTGAGATAAATCGTATTGATAATGACCTTTTAACCAGTTTTTCCATTCGTTCATTTCATACGTATGAATTTTATTATGTCTTGGTTTGCTATTAAATATTCCGTGTATCAGACAATAGTCTTTTAATTTATCCTTAAAAAAAGGATAACTCCCTTGATATTGAAGTACAGGTCTCAAGTGAGACTGATTCAGTAATTGGTTGAGTAATTGGGTTTGTGATAATTTGTAAAATACATATGCTTGAGATAGGTAAGATAAATTCCAAGTATTATCAGTATTTGAAAAAAAATTTGTTATAGTCAAATTTAAATTCATTTTATTTTTATTTGTTTCATCAATTCCTTCTGGTTCTTGATTTCTTTCATTGTTGTAAATGTATTTATTAATGATCTTTTTTGTTGATTCAAAGAAAAGTTGTGCATTTATCTTAGAAATAGTACAGAACAAAATATCTATGTATATTTTTTCAATAAATGATTTGATAAAGTAGTGTGATTTACGCATTAACCGAATATTTTTACTTTTTAATACTTTCCAAATATGTTTCTGTGAGCCCGATCTTTTATTATCATAAATTAAAACCATTTCTTTTTTTTTCTTGTCTTTTGCAATTTGTTCAATTTGATTCCTTATTTTGATTGTCTTATCAGAAAGATCTTTCGTTCTTTTTTCTATTAGTGAATAATTTAACCAATTCATCTTTCTAATTAGAACGGTCGATTCGCGAAGAATCTGATTATTTCTTTTAAAATCTTTTTTATTTTTGTTCGTTTCATATACTTTTTCTTTCCTAAATTCAAATAATAAAATTGGAATGACTTTCTCTAGGTTTTTCATTATTAGTTTGATAACTCGAACTATTTTAATGACCCATTTTATTTCTTCTTTTCGGACTTTTAGAAAGTATTTTTTTTCTTTCTTTAAAAATTTTAGAACTTGTAAAAAGTTCTTTTTCACCTTGTTTTTTTTTAGTTCTTTAAAAAAAGGTTTAAAAAAAAAAGGTTGTTTTCGAGGAGAACTAAAGGGAATTTTCGCTTCCATTCCATAGACTGTTAAAAAACAAAAACTTTTTTTTTTTATTGAATTTCTATTATGAGATTGTACTTTAGATTTTTGCCAAGGTTTTAGACAGAAAGGAGATATAATCTTTATCTGAATACCTTCTGTTAACCAATCTTGGGGAAATTCTGTTTCTGATAATTGAACACCACTATAGGTGCATTTAATATGTATTTCTCTATTCAATTCCTTGAAATCCTCGTCCCACTCAGGGGATTGGAATAATAGAATACGTAAAATATTTTTAGCTATTATCAATGAAGGCAATATAATGTATTTTCTAAGAAAAGATTGGATTAATAATGTAAAACTTCTTAGTGCTTGAGCAAATATAAAGGTATCCCCAGTTTCGTATATTTCTATCTGGTCATTTATATATATTTTTTTCTCTTTCTCCTTTTCTTCTTTTGTATCTTTATTTTCCAAATCAAAATCGGAAATTTTTGATTCTGATTCTTGTTCTCTCCCCATCCAATTCCTCAAAAAGATATTCTTAATTTCGTTGATATAAAAAGACGAAAAAAAAAATGTTTTGTCTAGCCGATCAAAAAAAAAGGGAGAATTTAAATTGACTTGAAAGAGGCCCCAAATAACGGTTTTACGTCTTTGAGCACGCATGGATCCTTTTATTAGATTGCGACGAAAATCCGATTGTTGAGAATAATCTATCAAAGACACCTCTTCC